CTGAAAGGTAACTATCCCGCTTTCATATAAAAATTTATATAGAATCTTTGAAAAAGACTTTTTTTCATACTTCATAAAAAAGAAAAAGACTCACTGTCTTTAGGATCTGATGCTACACCGCTGCTCAATACCTTAGGGGATCCACTCTATTACATAAGTAAATTCCTAAGATTTATCTCATATTATGATATAAATAAACAGCTCTTGTTGTATCGGTCCAAAACCTTTCCAATTGATCTTTACGGTGCTTCTTCTATCAATTAAATCTTTTTTTATCCATAGAAAAGAAAGTATTTAGGCATATCTAGTCTTCACTTCATATTTCGATCTAGGAAGTTTATTTATTTGCTACAGCTGATAAAAAATCGTTTTGGACGATGCTTATGTAGAAAGCCCTTTTTTTGTGTTTCTAGTATTTCATTGACTAGCTGTTCGTTCTTTTTTCTATAGTGGAGATAGTCGCACGTAATGACAGATCACAGCCATATTATTAAAAGCTTGTGGTAAAAAGGGGTTTCGTTCTAATGCCCGAAAATAATATTCTAAAGCTTTGGTATGTTCCCCATTACTTGTGTGGATAAGGCCTATATTATAGAGTATATAACTTCGATCATAGGGGTCAATTTCTAATCGCATAGCTTCATAATAATTCTGTAATGCTTCCGCATAATTTCCTTCAGATTGAGCCGACATCCGTTACGGTCGTCATTCGCTTTAACGAATTCTCCGTTTCAGAACCGTATGTGAGATTTTCATCTCATACGGCTCCTCCTTTAGGTGCATAATGAAAATAATAAATATATGGAAAAATGTGATGTCATTATGAACTAAGCGGGGCTAATGTTTTTACAAGAAATCCCTAGCCAACCTTCTTGCAAAAGATCTTTTCTTACTACCAAGTGGGTTCATGCTAGATAAAAATAAAAAAAGAAACTCTAAAAATTTCTTTGTTCTCAACGCCCCTAAATTTCCAGGAATTAGTCACTTCAACAGTCTTCAATGGTTATACGGGTATCCAAAGTACGAACGAGATGGATGTTTATTGTTCCAACCATTTTAATTAGTCCCAATCCCAAAGAAGACGAAGAAAGGGAATCATTTTGAAGAAAGTTTTCGTGTTGTTGATTTCTCGGCGTAGTGCTTCTTCCCCTATGCCTCCTATTCGTATATTGTATTAGTGTAGTAGGATTGATCTGTAATACGGGAACCATAGGTAAAAAACCTTTTGCTCAATACTAGAATTCACAATTGAAGCATCTAAGGCTGCATTAATCGTGGATACATGACAGAAGGGATTGCTTTTTTTATATTATAAACTTCACCTTCAAAAGCGTAGATTTTTTTCAATACTCGTTTTTCTTTCTATTTCAAATCAGCGAAAAATAAAAAAAATAATGATAATCAAATCGCACCATCTCTGTAATAACTAAATGCCTCTTTTTCTCCGGAAGTTGTCGGAATGACTCGTAATAAGATATCGGCTACAATTGTAAAGGTTTTATCAATAAAATTTCCATTTATACGCGATCTTGGCATAGGTAGTAATCCATTCTATAACTCTTTTTATTTCCTTTACCTTTTCTTTTGTGAGAAAATTTTCTCACAAACAAAGGAATTTTATAGTACGAACTAACATAAAAGCGGACTCATAAAAAAAAACCTTCTATCTACTTCAAATTTTTCCGGTCAAAAAAGGGTCTCTATTAACCATAATCTAAAAAACGATGAATAACTCGCTATTCACCCAGGTACTCAGTCATAATCCTGATGTCGGAGAGATGGCCGAGTGGTTGAAGGCGTAACATTGGAACTGTTATGTAGACTTTTGTTTACCGAGGGTTCGAATCCCTCTCTTTCCGTCCTTTCAACTAATTCACCAATCTTACGTGATTGACCACAATGTATCAAATCAAATAAAAAAAAATCGATATAAAATCTACCTTGTTTTGATTTTGAAATAGATTCTCTATTCCTAATTTCTTTGATATGGAAAATAGCAAACAAGGGATCCAAATCTCTCTACCAATCTATGATACATGAATAGGAAAAAGATTACCCAACAAAATCCTTTACCTCGTGCCTTTTTATTTTTAATCAAAAAGAGGGCAAAGGCGAGTTGGCCGAACTCTTGTTTTTAGTTATGTTTTTTACTTAAGTTAGGTTTATTAAGTCTGTCGAGAGTAATATTCTACGACAAGCAATTCATTTATTTTCAAACCGACGCATTTCCTATCTATTATTTGATTGACTAACCCTTCATATTGGAATGTGTGAAGCGTCAGATGATTTGGCAATTCCTCAGGAGCAGATGAATCAAGAAGATTTTGAACCAAAGTTCTAGAGTTTTGTTCATCCTTCACTGTAATAATATCTCGGGGTTTGCAGCGATAACTTGGTATATCAACTATACCACCATTAACTAAAATATGTCCATGGTTAACTAATTGGCGTGCTTGAGGAATAGTCAAAGCCATACCCAATCGAAAAAGGATGTTATCCAAACGCATTTCAAGTAATTGTAGTAAAACTTGACCTGTTGACCCCTTGGCTTTTCCGGCGATACGAACATATTTAAGTAATTGGCGTTCTGTAAGACCATAATGAAAACGCAATTTTTGTTTTTCTTCTAACCGAATACGATATTGAGATTTTTTTCCGGAGCGTGATTGGTTTCTAAGATCGCTTCCTGCCTTAGGCCTTTTACTAGTTAGTCCCGGTAAAGCCCCCAGACGGCGTATTTTTTTAAAACGAGGCCCTCGGTAACGTGACATAAAGACTCCTTTTTTTATTGAAATTGTACAAAACTAAACAAAATTAAAACTGAACTAAATGATAATGATAAATGACGTGAAATCCACTCCAATAAACTATTGGAATACAAAGAGTAAGAAGATATATTCTCTCAATATACCAATTTTTTTTATTGTATATACAATATATATAAATCAAATAAATCAAAAAAAAATTTCCTTTAGTTTCTTGATTTATTTTGCAAAGATCTAACTCTTTTACCCAATATATATTCCTATATGGACGTTTATCTGACATAATATAATATGGAGTGGTAACTCTTGGAAAAAGGTGCAAGAAGTCTTTTCAATCTTCTTTGATTTTGAAAGTACATTAAAAATCATGTAAAAAAACGAAAAAAATGGAAAAGCCGGCTATCGGAATCGAACCGATGACCATCGCATTACAAATGCGATGCTCTAACCTCTGAGCTAAGCGGGCTCAAATAAAATAGCGCATGCATACAAATTCACTAAACTACTAGATCGTATGAAGTAACTATTCTATTCATATTTTTCCTTATCTATTTAGAATTAATAATATTCTATATATTCTAGAACAGAATATAGCTCAAATAAATAGTAACTATCATTAAATAAATAAAACATAACCTTAATTAATAGAATATAACAGTATATCGACTTTCTAATTTTGATTTCATTAGTTTCTAAATAATAAAATATTAATTAGATCAGAAATCTTTTTTTTTTTAAGTTAAATGATATCTGATTTGAAATTCTTGTTTTTTTGTTCTAACCTCATGCTATTATTATTATTTTAGACTTTTTTTTTAGTTTTTTTCTAATATTATATTATAGAATTATTAGAATTAATATTCGAATAGAATTTTTTAGAATTATTCGAATTTCAAATCTATGAAGTAGACTTATAATCTTTTTCCATTGCACAATTCTAAGTTTCAATAATAATCATAAATTTCTTTTCATGAAAGTTCAAAAAAAAGAATCGACCGTTCGACTATTTATTAAAATTTAAGACAAAGATGAGAAAAGGCAGAACATATATACGTTATCTAATATATAACCATATTGAATTGCAAATACAAAGATGATATAATCTTTGTTGATTAGACTAAATCAATATGGATGGGGCTCAAAAAAATGAAAGAAGATACCAAAGAAATAAACTAAGTATCTATATGTAATGAATTCCAAGGTTTCGGCATAAGAAAAAGTGGAAAGACATCATAATGAGATCCTAATAAAAAGGGGATATGGCGGAATTGGTAGACGCTACGGACTTAATTGGATTGAGCCTTGGTATGGAAACCTACTAAGTGATAACTTTCAAATTCAGAGAAACCCTGGAATTAACAATGGGCAATCCTGAGCCAAATCCTGGTTTACGCGAACAAACCGGAGTTTAGAAAACGAGAAAAAAGGGATAGGTGCAGAGACTCAATGGAAGCTGTTCTAACAAATGGAGTTCACTACCTTGTGTTGATATTGTGTTGATAAAGGAATCCTTCGATCGAAACTTCAAATCAAAAAGGATGAAGGAGAAAAACCTATATTGTCTAAATATAGGTAACACAAAAGATCTCAAAAATGACGACCTGAATCTCGATTTCTATTTTTTTATAAACAAAATAGAAATGTTGTGAATCAATTCGAAGTTTAAGAAAAAATCAACAATTCATTGATCAAATGATTCACTTCATAGTCTGATAGATCCTTGGTGGAACTTATTAATCGGACGAGAATAAAGATAGAGTCCCATTCTACATGTCAATACTGACAACAATGAAATTTATAGTAAGATGAAAATCCGTTGACTTTTAAAATCGTGAGGGTTCAAGTCCCTCTATCCCCAACTCTACTCCCCAAAAGAGAGAGTCTGTTTGACACCTTACCTTTTTTTTAGTTATTCAAGAATTCATTATTTTTTTTTCATTCATCCTACGCTTTTACAAACTACAATTTAGTTTCTGATTAGATACAAGTCTTGGGGGATATATCATACACGTACAAATGAGAAAGAAATATCAATTTGAATTATTTAGAATCTATATCATTTTTCATTTTCAAACTTAGAAAGTCTTCCTTTATTTAGAAGATCCAAGAAATTCCCGGTCCAAAACTTTTTGAATTTACTATTTTTGAGTTTCTTTTAGTTGACATAGACCTAAGTCATCTAGTAAAATGAGAATGATACTAATGGTCGGCACAGCTCACTCGGTAGAGCAGAGG